GTAGAAAGAAAGATATGAATCTTTCTTTCTACCATATACTATCGGATCGCATAGAATACTGCCGATTCTAGTCCGCACATTTCAGTTAAGACGCGGAATTTGAATCCTTTTCATCAGAAGTCAAGTTTCGTTCAAATTTATTAATCATTTTTACTTTGATTTTGACTAACTGTTTTTACGTAAATGATAAGTAGAAAAGCAGTAGGCACGAGAACGAACAATGCAGTAGCAATAAATGCAAGAATATTTACTTCCATAATCTAATCGTTTTTTTATTTGAATTTTATTTCACAATAACTCGGGATTTAATCCCATAGAGATGATAAACCTTTTGCCTGTAAATTCAATGGATGAATTCCCTCTTGATGGTATTGAATCGAATCAATCATCAATATTATAAATAACAATATCTGAGCTATCAAATCAACTCATCGTCGAGAATTGAATAGTATACCATAGGAAGATCTTTTATCCACACCGAATCTAATCAAAAATGGGATTCCTCTGATCCAATCAAGAATTTTTTATTCACTGTTCCGTTCTTTCTTTTCGATAACCTACCCTACGCCTTTCTTGTATCATTATCCGATGAAGTATCATCGGACGACCCTTCCACTCCCATTAGCCCCAAACCAAAATAAACAATAGAGGTGAAATGGAAAAAGAAAGAGGTTAAGTTCTAAACTCTTTTTTTTTAATGATCTAATTTTCTTTGAAGACAAAGGCGTGTGGTAAAGATGAATCCGAGTAGAAAGTTCTATTAATTATATAGTAGTGTTTTCGATGTCGATGGGACTCCAAAAATACAATAAATCAAAAAAAGGGAGGAAATCTTATTCATTCCTTCTCTAAGAAAGGTGCTATTGTGGGACGATCTTTATCTTTCTTTTATCCTCTTTCCTCAGATTATTATATTAGGACTAGGACACATATATCAAAAGTTCAGTGTGCAATTTTAATAAAATAGATTGTTCAAATTCAAATTAGTAAATTTACTAATTGAGGTTACCCAAAATCAGAACCAAAACCCGAGATAATGACATTTGGAAACGTAGCTCATGGGGGGCATTAGATTCCCTTTATTTTGGGTCATAAAAGAAAGAAATTCCATTTGTGTATGTGCTACCAAGAACCCTGTGGCACTCTCTTCTCTGTCCATATTCCATTATGAACAATAGAAAAAGAAGACCCAATATATCTTGGAATCCTGAATATAATGCTACCAACGATTGTACTAATTCAAATATATCTTTATACCATAAATCGGTACTCGTTGCAGTACCGAAAATTTTCATCTATTTGTTTGATGATGAGAAATACGAAAGAAAATAAAAAAAAAAGAAACCCTTTTTCTTGGGAATGAAATTCTGCCCTGCCCCTTGGCCCATCTTTCACAGAAAAGAGAGAGTTTAATTGATGGATTTATTGGATTCGTCGGGACTGACGGGGCTCGAACCCGTAGCTTCCGCCTTGACAGGGCGGTGCTCTAACCAATTGAACTACAATCCCAGGGAAATTAAGGGATATAGCAGAAAATTTTACTCCTACGTATCAGGTATTTCGGAAGGATAAGAGGTTATACCTTCTCCTGGTAGATTGACGAATTGTTGGGCCGAGCTGGATTTGAACCAGCGTAGACATATTGCCAACGAATTTACAGTCCGTCCCCATTAACCGCTCGGGCATCGACCCAGGAAGAATCCTTTTTAGACTTATTGGGAATCCATGATCAACTTCCTTTTGTAGTACCCTACCCCCAGGGGAAGTCGAATCCCCGCCGCCTCCTTGAAAGAGAGATGTCCTGGACCGCTAGACGATGGGGGCGTGAGAGACATACTAATTGATTAGCCGCCATCATACTAGACTATGATCATAACATAATATCAACCTTTCAAATTGTCAATATAAATAGAATGGAATAGCATGATTCGATCCAAGCTCTATTTTCATTATTTCATAAAATTTTTTTGATTCGTTATTTATGAATTATTCATTATAATTGCCATGCATTATATTAAATATAATATTTTTTAATATAAATAGATATATATAGATTATATAGAACTAAATCTATAATTATATCTATAATTATCTTAATTTAATTTATATTAAATAATAATAAAATAGAAAATTTCTAGTACGAAAAATACGATTCCGCCCGGAATGGAATAATTTGTCGAAAAAGAGGGGGTTTAATTCCATTTCTTACACTTTCATTCATTGGTTCATTTATTATATCGTTAAGATATGCCTAGCTCACACTAAGCTAGGAGATTAATAAACGATAAATATGAGAAGAGAGGTCAAGATAAGTTATTGAAAATTGTTTTTCTCGAATTATATAATTCTAATCGAATTAGTAAAATTCTAATTTAGTTCAGAGGACAAGTCGAATTTATGATTCTAGAAAATAGCTTGAATCTAGATCAAATTGGTAGGTGTACATGTATCAATGAAGCGAATTTCGTTCTCATGTAAATAAAATTGAAATAAAGTCAAT